ATGTTAATCGTAAGCAAGAAGATTGTTTACGAAGAAACAACAAGAAAAATTCATATTCTGATATATAAGAGTTATATAGGAATCGAGATAGTCTTTTATTTTCTTTTGAAAAAAGAAAAATGGATTTCATTGAAGTAATAAGACTATTCCAATTCGAATAATAGTTGAGAAAGAATCGCAATAAATGCAAAGATGGAACATCTTGGATCCGGTATTCAAGGAGTTGAACCAAGATTTCAAAATGGATAGGATAGGGTATTTCTATATGTGATAGATAATGTAAATGCAAAAATTTGTCTTCAAAAAAGGGAAATATCGAATGAATAGATCGTAAATTTTGAAACTTTGGTATTTCTTTTTCTTTCGGACAAGATAGTTGTCCTCGCGAGAATGGGATTTCTACAACGATTGCAAACCCCTCAGATAGAATCTGAGAATAAAACTCCGAATAAAAATGATTGCTGTGATCCAACAATCGATCTTGGTTAGGATGATTAACCGAATTAATCCAAAAATTCTGCTGATACATTCGAATAATTAAACGTTTCACAAGTAGTGAACTAAATTTCTTGTTATTACAACCAATAATTTCCACAGGTTCGGAACCATTTAATACATAATCATGGGCAAATGCATAAATATATTCCTGAAAGAGAAGTGGGTAAACAAAGTATTGTTGACGAGATTTCTGTTTTTCTGAATACCCTTCGAATTTTGCCATTTGAATTTCTACTTGAATCAGAGAAAAAAAGCATTTCTCGATTTATCAAATGATGATACATAGTGCAATATGGTCAGAACAGGGTGTTACATTTTTAAAACAAACCCTGAAAAGAAAGGGAGTCTAATCCATAGATCTTTTTCTGCTCCTTTTCTATCTAATTAGTTTATGTTTGTTCTAATTAAAAAAAAAAAAAAGAACAAATCTTTTATTTTTGCAGGCCAATCGCTCTTTTGACTTTGGAATACAGTCTCTTTATCAATATACTGCTTCTTTTACACATTCAATTCATAACATTCCTTTTCAATCCATAATCAAGAATAATTAGGATTCCTAAAAAAAAAAATAAATAAAAGGGTCTACCGACAGAAAAACCCAACCTTTCCCCGCATCGGGCACTAATCTATTTTTAACGTCTAATTAGATCGGGGAATCATTTCAATTAAGAAGTTAAGCTCGTTGCTTTTTATTTTACCAGAATTAGAGCCGGGCTCTATCCATTTATTCACTAGACCTAGAAAATAGGAATTTTTTTATTCAAAAAAAAAAAAAAAGAAATTTATTTTATTACGACATGCTATTTTTTCCATTCATTACCTTTGAGGATCAGTCGTGGTCTTCTAGACTCTACCAAGAGTCTGGACGAATTTGTTGCTTCATCCAAATGTGTAAAAGATCATAGTCGCACTTAAAAGCCGAGTACTCTACCATTGAGTTAGCAACCCAGATAAAATAGGATCTTAGATACGATCGAAATCCAAAAATCGATAGAATTACACCAGACGCTCCTAGCAAAACATTGAATTAGCAAGACATCAAAAGAAAGATTTTATCACCCATTAAAAACACTCAAATACCAAAATAAACAGATCGGTTAAATTTCACTAAGGTTAAAAAAAAGGAGCGGCCCCAGTCATAATAGCAAAATTATTATTTTTTGCATTTAAATAGAAAAATCTTATATGAAAGTACATGCAAGGAGGGGGCAACCCTATCATTTGAGCAAAGTGTAGACAGAAATACCTAATATGGGGTGACTATAAAGAGACCTATCTAGCTACAAATTCTAGCTGTTCAATAGACCTTTGTCAATAGAAATACAATGGTAAGAAAACCAATTAGATACAAATAAGGAAATTAAATAAGGGCTTTTGTTGGATTGGCACGACATAAATGCAGCAAAAAAATAGGACTAAAAAAGAAGCAAATTGTGTCTAAATAATTAAGGGATATTAATGACCCTCCATTACTTTTTTATTTTTTATTCATTATAGTTCTTCAATTAACTCAAAGTTCTTTCTTTATCTTTAAAGAATTCTGCTTTCCTTAAAATATTATAAACAGTTCTTGTGGGTTGAGCACCTTTTTCAAGGAAATAGAGAATAGCTGGAACATTTAAACAAGTTTGATTCTTTATCGGATCATAAAAACCAACTTTTTGAAGATCTCTTCCTTGTCTTCGAGATCGAACATCAATTGCAACGATTCGATAGACAGCTTATTGGGATAGATGTAGATAAACAATGCCCCCCCTAGAAACGTATAGGAGGTTTTCTCCTCATACGGCTCGAGAAAATGATTTGAATTTCTATCTATAATACAAGTAGATAGAAATTAGACTATGACTTGCATTAATTTCCTTATAGAAGAAAAAACAAATTTCATTTATACTCATAACTCAAGTTGGCTAATTTTGACTGACAGAATTCAAAAGAGAAATCCTTCAAAAATTTTTGAGTCGTCTCTAAACTCTTTTCTTTATCTCATCTCGAACAAATTGACTTTTATTCCTTATTCTGATCTAATTCTATTGTTGAGATGGTTGAAAATTATGTTTACTTGTTCCGGAATCCTTTATCTTTGATTTGTGAAATCCTTGGGTTTAGACATTACTTCGGGAATTCCTATTCTTTTTTCTTTCAAAAGAGTAGCAACATACCCTTTCTTTTTTTCTTATTTCCTTCAATAAAGCATTTTCCTTTTCTAGAGAAATCGAATATGAACGATTGATTCTAATAGACTTTTAATCAAAAAAAAAAAGTTTTCCAATCCTCCTAAATTAGACTTTTTCTTATTTTAACCTTTCAATTTCTATATTAAGGATAGACTGACAAAGTTGGCCTAATTTATTAGTTTTCACTAACCCTAGATTCTTTCCCTTGATAAAAAAGAAATTCTGTCTTCTCGAGCTCCATCGTGTACTATTTACTTACAAACAACCCAGGGCAAATTTGGTTCGGGACAAATAGAACAGACTATGTCGAGCCAAGAGCATTTTCATTACTGTGGAAAATGGTGGATAGCAAAATCCACAATCGATCATCTCCTTCAAGTCGCACGTTGCTTTCTACCACATCGTTTTAAACGAAGTTTTACCATAACATTCCTCTAATTTGATTGCAAAGTGGTATCGAGAATTGATCCAATATGGATGGAATCATGAATAGTCATTGGTTTTGTATACTAATTCAAACTTGCTATTTATGGTTCAAACTTGCTATCTATGGAGAAATATGGATAAAAGAAATAAATATTTAGCGGGGAAGAATCCGCAAGGATCTAATTTATTAAAACCCATATTCTATCATATGAATGAAACATAGTTTGAAAAGAGGAATAAAATAGTTTGCTTAAGACTTATTTATTATTGAATTTCCATGCTCAACAGAAAAATCGAGATGAGCAATCCTGAAATGAGAAGAATCAACTCTTCTCCAACAAATAAACTATGCCAATGAAAAGATTAGCATTTTTTTGTTACTTAATAAACTTTTCATAGTTCTTCAACTGGAATAACAGAAGTAACAAAAGAAAGAAAAAATGAAGTAAAAAAAATTCGTATTAGTATAAAGTAAAATTAAGGTCTTTGCTTTTACTTATAGCATTCTTTCTTTTAGGTAATAGAAAGAACTAAAACTTTCAAACAATAAAAGTATGATTTTTTATACAGTGTTTTCCCTCATAAATTTTTGTTTTCAATCAATTCCAAAGTCGAGTAAACGGAATATATGAATTTATCTCTAATCCTCACATTCCATTGATTTAGAAAAGGATATTTGCAAATCAGATAATGCCTAAAAGAGAAAAATCTAGTATCTATCCGTAGAATGGAAACCCCCTTTTCTTCACATCAGGTGTCAAGTGTATCCTGTAAGAATTCCCATTTCATGGATAGGGAGCATAAAGTTTATCTAACAAGTTCGAATTTCAAAACACATATTCAAAATACATACACATATGAGTAATGAGTAGTAGGAGCATATCCTGAATGTGCCTGACAGACCAAAATTTTTAATGAAAAAAAAGATATTGAATTTGACTGGACTTGACACTTTATTTTGTTTTCTGAGAAAGAAAAACAATCCTTAGAAATGCATCTAATCTAAGAGTTCATAAGAAATAATTACTCTCTTTAATAAGCTTTTGTGTCGTGCAGGACACAATACGATTCTATCTTTCGTTTCATGAAAAAAATCTGGGACGGAAGGATTCGAACCTCCGAATAACGGGACCAAAACCCGCTGCCTTACCACTTGGCCACGCCCCATTTCGTTTTATACAACACTAATAAACAGTATTTTTATTATATATTATTCGTCAATCCCACTTCAATTCCCTAAAAAATGAGGGATATTTTCTTGCTAGGATTCTAAACATGCGGATAATATAGAATCCAAAAAATGCATTGATCATTACATGGAATTCTATTAAGATATTATATGAAAGTCGAATTTCTTCCATTCTCATTTGAGAATGCGAATACAAGGAGGTATTTTGTGTTTGGGAAAGTCCGAAGAAAAAGGGGTTTTGAATCCACCTTTTCTTTTCCTTTTTCCCTTAAAAAAATAACTCAATCAAAATCCAATTATCTACTCTATAAGAACGAAATGCTTGTTATGCCTAATATACTTAGTTTAATCTCTATCTGTTTTAATTCTGGTCTTTATCCGACTAGTTTTTTCTTAGCCAAATTACCCGAAGCTTATGCCATTTTCAACCCAATCGTGGATGTTATGCCTGTCATACCTGTACTCTTTTTTCTATTAGCCTTTGTTTGGCAAGCTGCTGTAAGTTTTCGATGAAATCTTTACTATTCCGTTCTGTCTGCCAAATTGAATGATGTATTCATTCCAAAAAATGAAAAAATGTAGAAGAGCCAAGAAGTCTTATATTATGAACTTTCTATTCGAAAATTCAAATTCTTCTACATTGAATGTATAGCTGCAACAAGAAATTTGGATAAGCCTTTCCACCCCCTGCACCTACGTTGAGCAGGTACCTTTAGGTACCCACACAAACAATACTTAAACCAATTTTTGATATTGATAAGACTGCTCATTATAAAGCAATTCTTGCAATTTTTTTTTTTAGAATTTATTTTTGCATTTTTTAGGTGTCAAAATAAAAAAAACCATCCTAGTGGATCTGTGCGGTAAGGAAAAACGGGTAATCTATTCCTTAAAAAAAAATCTTGGAGATTGTGTAATGCTTACTCTCAAACTCTTTGTTTATACAGTAGTGATATTCTTTGTTTCCCTCTTTATCTTTGGATTCTTATCTAATGACCCAGGACGTAATCCTGGACGTGAGGAGTAAAAATCCAAAATTTTTGGGAATTTTTTCTTACAAATTGGATTTATTTCGTACATTTATCTATGAGAAAATCCGGGGGTTAGAATTCCTTACAATTCGAAAGTCCCAAACGATCCGAGGGGGCGGAAAGAGAGGGATTCGAACCCTCGGTACAAAAAAATTGTACAACGGATTAGCAATCCGCCGCTTTAGTCCACTCAGCCATCTCTCCCCGTTCCAAATCGAAAGGTTTTCGTGATATGACAGAGGCAAGAAATAACGATTACAAAAAATTCTTACTTTTTTTCATTTCAAAAGTGCATAAAAATTATATTGCCAATTCCATTTTAGTTATATTCTTTTTTCTTAATGTTAATAAAAAAAGGGGGAAAATTCTTGTTTATTCTTTCTAAAATTCGATATAGTCTGAGAGATAATCAGATATAGATATATTTTCTCTTCAGCGGGCATTTCCGTATAGGACTTGTTAGAATAAAACCAGCAGGTTATAGAAAAAAAAATTCTTATCAAACCCACCATAAAATTGGAAAGAAAGATAAAGTAAGTAGACCTGACCCCTTGAATGATGCCTCTATCCGCTATTCTGATATATAAATTCGACGTGGATGAAATTGTTGTATAAGCGGATTTTTTGTATTTCCTTAGACTTAGACTGCGCAAGGGAAGAATTTTTCGCTATTTATATTTACGATTTCATATTCTTGTTACTAGACGTTCTATAGGAATAAGAAGAAATCACAACTCTTTTCCGTTACGCATAAAAATGGATTTCGAAAGTCAATTTTTCTTTTCAATATCTTTCTTTTTTTTTTTCCTTAAAAGATAGGCTTTCAAATAGGAATCATAGAATAATGCTGAATTAAAATGTTTATTTCTTTATTTTTATAGTATAAGAAAAATGAATCAAATTCATGGATTTACCACGACTTCGGTTGTGACCCCATAGATAAAAATGAAAAATTTCTATCTTCGAGACCATTGAAAAAGGGCATTGAACGAGAAAGAAATCGTCCACAGATAATCAAACTATCATATGCCTTGGAAGTAATATGAGGTGCTCGGAAATGGTTGAAGTAATTGAATAGGAGGATCACTATGACTATAGCCCTTGGTAGAGTTACTAAAGAAGAAAATGATCTATTTGATATTATGGACGACTGGTTACGAAGGGACCGTTTCGTTTTTGTAGGATGGTCCGGCCTATTGCTCTTTCCTTGTGCTTATTTCGCTTTAGGGGGTTGGTTTACAGGGACTACTTTTGTAACTTCTTGGTATACCCATGGATTGGCTAGTTCCTATTTGGAAGGTTGCAATTTCTTAACGGCGGCGGTTTCCACCCCTGCCAATAGTTTAGCACACTCTTTGTTACTACTATGGGGACCGGAAGCACAAGGAGATTTTACTCGTTGGTGTCAATTAGGCGGTCTGTGGACTTTTGTCGCTCTCCATGGGGCTTTTGCACTAATAGGTTTCATGTTACGTCAATTTGAACTTGCTCGGTCTGTTCAATTGCGGCCTTATAATGCAATTTCATTCTCTGGTCCAATCGCAGTTTTCGTTTCCGTATTCCTTATTTATCCACTGGGACAATCTGGTTGGTTCTTTGCACCGAGTTTTGGCGTAGCAGCTATATTTCGATTCATCCTTTTCTTCCAAGGATTTCATAATTGGACGTTGAACCCCTTTCATATGATGGGAGTTGCCGGAGTATTAGGTGCGGCTCTGCTATGCGCTATTCATGGGGCTACTGTAGAAAACACTCTATTTGAAGATGGTGATGGTGCAAATACCTTCCGAGCTTTTAACCCAACTCAAGCGGAAGAAACTTATTCAATGGTCACTGCTAACCGCTTTTGGTCCCAAATCTTTGGTGTTGCTTTTTCCAATAAACGTTGGTTACATTTCTTTATGCTATTTGTACCCGTCACCGGTTTATGGATGAGTGCTATTGGTGTAGTTGGCCTGGCTCTGAACCTACGTGCCTATGACTTCGTTTCCCAGGAAATCCGTGCAGCGGAAGATCCTGAATTTGAGACTTTCTACACCAAAAATATTCTTTTAAACGAGGGTATTCGTGCATGGATGGCAGCTCAGGATCAGCCTCATGAAAATCTTATATTCCCTGAGGAGGTTCTACCACGTGGAAACGCTCTTTAATGGAACTTTCGTTTTAGCTGGTCGTGACC